CAATAAGAAATAATAAATAAAATGGCTGAGGTTATAAGCGATAAATTGTAAATTTATTAACAAGAAAAATTCTTTTTTATTAAATTTATTTTATAAATTTTATAGTCTTATATTCAAAATGATATGATATAAAATTGCAAATTTTAAGGTATAATATAAAATTATTAAGGCTTAAAGAAATATTCTTTATATATAATTTTGAAGATTATTAGTTTATTTTAACTTAAAACCTTACCATATTATTTTATATATATAAAAAAGTTCTTAAAATTATACCAAAAGTGGAAATAAATGAGAAAATATTAATAAAATTAATTATTTTATTTTTAATAAAAATTTTTATTCATTTTAATTTTAAAAAATTAAATAAAAAAGATGAGTATAAAATTCGAATATAAAAAAATAATATAATTAATCTTATTATAATAAGAATAAAAGTTATAAAAAATAAATTATTATTTAATAAAAAATTAATAATAATTCATTTTGGTAAAAATCCAATAAAAGGGGGCAATCCTCCTAAAGATAAAAAATTAATTAATAGGGATAATTTAATTATATAATTAATATTATTAAAAAATAATTGATTAATAAAAAATATATTTATTATATAAAATAATATACATATAATTGAAATTATAAAAGAATATAATATAAAATAAAATATTCATAAATTTTCTCTAATTATGATTGATGATAGTATTCAACTTAAGTTATTAATAGAAGAAAAAGCTATTAATTTTCGTAAAGAAGTTTGGTTAAGTCCTCCAATAGCTCCAATAATAGCGTTTATAATAATAATAATAATAATAAAATTTTTATAAAAATAATAAGATAATAAAATAATAGGTGTAATTTTTTGTCAAGTTATTAAAATAAAATTATTTATTCAAGATAATCCTTCTACAATATTAGGAAATCAGAAATGGAAAGGGGTTGATCCTATTTTTATTAATAAGGAAGAATTAATTATAATTGAAATAAAATTATTTATTTCAAAATTTTTTATAGAAATTATTTTAAAAATAATTCAAAATAATAAGTTAATAGATGAAATAGATTGAACTAGGAAATATTTCAATGAAGCTTCAGAAGATAAAATATTATTTGATTTATTAATGAGGGGGATAAATCTTAATAAATTAATTTCTAAGCCAATTCAACAACCAAATCATGAGTTTGAAGAAATTGAAATTAATGTTCTAAAAAAAAGAATAAATAAAAAAAATATTTTATTAGAATTAAAAGTTAAAAAAATTTAAAATAAAGGATTATTTCCTTTAAATAAAAATTTAATTTTTATTTATATTTTAGTGTAAGATGCACAGTAATTTTTGATGTTATTAGATATAGTTTAATTCTATAAAATATAATAAAGGTAGAAGTTCTACTTAATTTATCCTATCAGAATAATCCTTTAATCAGGCACTTTATTTTTAAAAAAAAGGATATCCTTTATATTTGAGGTATGAACCCAAAAGCTTAATTTTAGCTTATTTTTAATTTTTTTTTTTATAGTAAAAAAATTAAGAATGGTTTAAAAATTTATTTATTATATATATATATATATATATATATATATATATATATATATATATTAATATATTAAAATATAATTAAATATTATTATATATTATAATATATAAAATAATATTTTATATATTATAATATATATATATATAAATTTATTAAAATATAATTTTAAATAAAATATTTAAATATTATTAATATATTAAAATTATTTAATTAATTATAAATTTTAATAAAAAAATTTAATTTAATATAAGATTTAAAAATTTAATTTTAAATTAATTTTTAATTATATATATATATATATATATATTTATATATATATATATATATATATATATATATATATATATTTATATTAAAATTAAATTTTAAAATTAATTAAATAATTTAATTTTAATATAAATAATCAATTATAAATTTAATTATAAATTATATTTAAAATATGTTAAAAAAGGATTAATTAATTACTAATTTTTAAAATTCTTTTTTTATTTAAATGATTATAAATCGCTGTATATTGATATTAATTTTTAATATTAATATTATAAATAAAAAGAAAAAAGAAAATAATTAAAATTTAATAATTAATATTAAATTTTATATATAAAAAAAAAAAAAAAAAATTCTATATGCAAAATTTTATCATTTAAAAAAAAATTTTTTATAGTTTAATAATTTTATTATAAATTTATTTTGCATATAAATTTTTGTATTTAATTTAATTTATTTAAAAAATAAAATTATTAAATTGAATGTAGTAATTAATATTAATAAATTTAAGAAATTAAGATTTAGTAATATTTAAATTAATAACAAATTTTGTGCCAGCAGTTGCGGTTAAACAAAAATTAAATTAAAATTTATTAGTTATTAATTAATATAAGATAATATAATTAATTAAATTTTAAATTATTAAGTGAAATTTTAATTTAATTAAAATTAATTTATAAATTATAATTTAATAAATTTTGGTATTAAACTAGGATTAGATACCCTATTATAAAAAAATTAAATATAAATACTAAAATAGTAATTAATTATTTATTGAAACTTAAATAATTTGGCGGTATTTTAGTTCATTTAGAGGAATCTGTTTAATAATTGATAATCCACGAATAAATTTACTTAATTTATTATTTTGTATATCGTTGTTAAAAAAATATTTTTAAATAATAATAATATTTAAAATTAAAAAAAAAAATTAAATCAGATCAAGATGCAGATTATAATTAAGAATATAATGGATTACAATAAATTTATTTATTAACTAATATTATCTTGTAAAAGTTAATTGAGGGTGGATTTAAATGTAATTTTATTTAATTTATTAAAATGATTAAAAATTAAAATATGTACATATTGCCCGTCGCTTTCATTAATAAATTGGAATAAGTCGTAACAAAGTAGAGGTACTGGAAAGTGTTTCTAGAAATAACAAATTAGAGCTTGATTAAGTATTTCATTTACATTGAAATGATATTATATTTTAATATAATTAATTTGAAATTTTACAATTAATAATTTTATAAATAATAAAAATAATTTTAATAATAAAATTGGGGGGTTTTAGTATTAATAAAAAAAAAATTATAAAATTTATAGTGAATTAGTATTGTAAAAGAATTTTTAAATAATTATGAAAAATAAAATTTTTAAAAAGTAAATTTAATTTATTGTATCTTGTGTATCAGAGTTTATTAATTATTTTAATAAAATATATTATTTCTCGAATTTAAAAGAGATAATTAATTAATAAAGTTATTATTGCATAAATATTTTTAATAATTAATTGGAAATGAAATGTTAATCGTTTTTAAATATATCTAGTTTTTTTAGAAAAAAATTTAATTTTTTTTTTTTTTTATAAAAAATTAATTAATTAATTTTTTATAAAAAAAATAAAATATTTTAAGGGATAAGCTTTAAATTAAATTTTTATAAATTAAATTAATTTTAATTAAAATTTTTAAAATTTATATTGTTTATAATTTTTAATTTGTTATAAATTAATTTTAATTAAATTAAAATTTTTTAATAATTTAATTTTTTATAAAAAAATATTTTATAATTTAATAAAATTAATTATAATGATAAAATTAGTATTTATTAATAAAATTATGTTATTTTTATATTTTTATTTAATTTAAAAGAATTCGGCAAAATTTTATATTCACTTGTTTATCAAAAACATGTCTTTTTGAAAATAATTTAAAGTCTAATCTGCCCACTGATATAATATTAAAGGGCTGCAGTATATTGACTGTACAAAGGTAGCATAATCAATAGTCTCTTAATTGGTGACTTGTATGAAAGATTGGATGAAATATAAACTGTTTCTAATTTATTTAAAGAAATTAATTTTTAAATTAAAAAGTTTAAATAAAATTAAAAGACGAGAAGACCCTATAGAGTTTAATAAAAATATTTTTTAAAATTTTTTATTAATTTAAAAATTAAAATAAATTAATTTATTTTGTTGGGGTGAATAATTTAGTTAACATAAATAAATGAATTTTTGATCCAATTATTTTGATTAGAAGAAAAAATTACCTTAGGGATAACAGCGTAATTTTTTTTTTTAGTTCATATAAGAAAAAAAGTTTGCGACCTCGATGTTGGATTAAGATAAAATTTATATGCAAAAGTTTAAAATTTTGATCTGTTCGATCATTAAAATCTTACATGATCTGAGTTCAAACCGGTGTGAGCCAGGTTGGTTTCTATCTTTAATAAAATAAAATATTTTAGTACGAAAGGAATAAATATTTGAATTAAATTTATTGTTAAGAATTTTATTAATTTTTTTTATAAAACTTAAAAGCTATTTTGGCAGAAAAGTGTAATGGTTTTAGAAGTCATTTATATATAATTTATTTATATAGGTAGTAAATGATATTTTTGGATATATTTATAATTTTTTTGGGGATATTAATTTTAATTTTAGGGGTTTTAATTGGAGTTGCATTTTTAACTTTATTAGAGCGTAAAGTTTTAGGTTATATTCAGATTCGTAAAGGTCCTAATAAAGTAGGAATTATAGGTGTTTTGCAGCCCTTTTCAGATGCTATTAAATTATTTACTAAAGAACAAACTTATCCTATATTTTCAAATTATTTATCTTATTATTTTTCTCCTGTAATTAGATTTATTTTATCTTTAATTATTTGAATAATAATTCCTTATTATTTTAATATAATTAGATTTAATTTAGGTTTATTATTTTTTTTAAGATGTACTAGTATAGGGGTTTATACGGTAATGGTAGCTGGTTGATCTTCTAATTCAAATTATTCTTTATTAGGAGGTTTACGTGCAGTAGCTCAGACTATTTCTTATGAAGTTAGTTTAGCTTTAATTTTAATATCGAGAATTGTGTTAATTATAGATTTTAATTTATTAAATTTTAAAATTTATCAAAAATTAATTTGATTTATTTTTTTAATGTTACCTTTAAGAATATGTTGATTATCTTCTAGATTAGCTGAAACTAATCGTACTCCATTTGATTTTGCTGAGGGGGAAAGAGAATTAGTTTCTGGGTTTAATATTGAATATAGAAGAGGTGGATTTGCTTTAATTTTTTTAGCAGAGTATTCTAGAATTTTATTTATAAGATTATTATTTGTATTAATATATTTAGGAGGTTATAATTTAGGTTTATTTTTTTATTTAAAGTTAAGATTTATTTCTTTTATATTTATTTGAGTTCGAGGGACTTTACCTCGCTATCGTTATGATAAATTAATATATTTAGCTTGAAAAATTTATTTACCTATTTCTTTAAATTTTTTAATATTTTATTTAGGCCTAAAAATTTTTATATTATAAAATGATTTTTTTTAGTATAAATTAATAGAATATTTTATTCTTTCTTAAGTTTTCAAAACAAATGCTTTATACAAGCTCATTAATTAATAATTAATAGAAGATTAATTTATCTCAAAATATACTAATTAATGGATTTACAATATAATAAGAAAAATATAAAATTGTTAAAATTTGTCCTGTAATAATGTAGGGGTCTTCAACAGGACGTGCTCCGATTCATGTTAATAAAATAATTGTAGTTACTATTATTCAAAATAAAATTTTATTAATTGGATAAAATTGAATTCCTTGAATTTTTTTAAAAAATGTTATTGGTAAAATAATTAAAATTAAAATTGATAGTATTAGAGCAATAACTCCTCCTAATTTATTAGGAATTGATCGTAAAATAGCATAAGCAAATAAAAAATATCATTCTGGTTGAATATGAATAGGTGTTACTAATGGATTTGCGGGGGTAAAATTATCAGGATCTCCTAGTAGATATGGGTTTGTTAAAGTTAATATGATTAATAAAAAAAGAATTAAAATGAATCCAATTATATCTTTAAAAGTAAAAAATGGATGAAAAGGAATTTTATCAAGATTACTATTAATTCCTAATGGATTATTTGATCCTGTTTGATGGAGAAATAATAAATGGATTATAGTTAATATTAAAATGATAAAAGGTAAAATAAAATGAAATGTATAAAATCGAGTTAATGTTGCATTATCAATTGCAAATCCACCTCAAATTCAATTTACTAATGTATTTCCTAAGTATGGAATAGCAGATAATAAGTTAGTAATTACTGTAGCCCCTCAAAAAGATATTTGTCCTCAAGGTAAAACATATCCTATAAAAGCAGTAGCTATTAAAATAAATAAGATAATTACTCCTACAGTTCAAGTATATTTTAAATTAAAGGATTCATAATAAATTCCTCGACCAATATGAATATAAATACAAATAAAAAAAAATGATGCTCCATTAGCATGTATAGTACGAATTAATCAGCCATAATTTACATTTCGGCAAATATAATTTACTCTATAAAAAGCTAATTCAATATTAGCTGTATAATACATAGTTAAAAATAATCCTGTGATAATCTGAATAATTAAGCATATAGCTAATAATGAGCCAAAATTTCATAAAGATGAAATATTTGAGGGTGAAGGTAAATCAATTAATGATCCATTAATAATTTTTAAAATTGGGTGAGTTTTTCGGATAGGTTTGAAAATATTTATCATTAGTTTAATTAAAAGAAGATCGTAAAGGTCCATAAAAAATATTTGTAATTTTTACTACTGCAATTAATCTAATGAATAAATAAATAATTATTATTATTATAATTAAAAATGTTTGATTATTATATAGTTTAGATAAATTAATTTTATTTTCATTATTAAAAAATAATATTGTGTTAAAGAAATTATTTATTTCCAAATTTAAATTAAAATTTAATCATTTTAAATTATATATTAAAATTACTCTGATTATAATTACAATTATTATTATTATTATTAAAGAAGTTTTTATAGATAATGGTAATTTAAATAATTCATTAGAAGCAATTCTAGAGACATAAATAAATAATACTAATAATCCTCCTAAAAAAGTTAAAAATAAAATATAAGAAAATCAATAAGTAGATAAAATGAATCCTGAAATTATACAAGTTAATATAGTTTGAATTAAAATTATTAATCCTATTGATAGGGGGTGATTTAAAAATAATATAAAAAAAGAAATAATAATAATTAATATTGATAGAAATATTTTTATAATTTCAAAGAATAGTTTAATTAAAATAATAATTTTGGAGATTATAGATAAAGAATAATCTTTTTCTTTGATATTTTTAAAGAATTTTCTTATTTTTGGTTTACAAGACCAATATTTTAATTTTAAATTATAAAAACTAATGATAATTATTTTTAATATGTGGTTAGTTTCTATTATTATATTTATTTTAGGAAATATAATTTTTGTTTCAAAAAATAAACATTTATTGATTGTTTTATTAAGATTAGAATTTATTGTATTAAGAATTTTTTTTTTTTTTGTTTTATTAATTTTAAATATTGAATATGATATATATATATTAATAGTTTTTATAGTATTTTCTGTTTGTGAAGGTGCTTTAGGATTATCTATTTTAGTTTCAATAATTCGGACACATGGTAATGATTATTTTCAAAGTTTTAATTTATTATAAATGATAAAATTTTTATTTATATTAATTTTTATAATTCCTTTTTGTTTTAATTTAAATATATATTGAATGGTTCAAATAATATTATTTTTTATAATGTTTATATTTATAAATATAATATTAAGAATTGAAAATTATTGTAATTTAAGATATATATATTCTTGTGATATTTTATCTTATGGTTTAATTTTACTAAGAATTTGAATTTGTATTTTAATAATTATAGCTAGAGAAAATTTATATAAAAATAATTATTATTTAAATTTTTTTTTATTTAATTTAATTTTTTTATTAATTATATTATATTTAACTTTTAGAGTAATAAATTTATTTATGTTTTATTTATTTTTTGAGGGTAGATTAATTCCTACTTTAATATTAATTATTGGTTGAGGGTATCAACCTGAACGTATTCAAGCAGGTATATATTTATTGTTTTATACTTTATTTGTTTCATTACCTTTATTATTGGGTATTTTTTATATTTTTAATGATTTAAATTATATTATTATTTATTTTATAAAATTTTTTGATTATGAATTTTATTTATTATATATTTGTATAATTATGGCTTTTTTAGTAAAAATACCTATATATTTTGTACATTTATGATTGCCTAAAGCTCATGTAGAGGCTCCAGTTTCTGGTTCAATAATTTTGGCTGGTATTATATTAAAATTAGGGGGTTATGGTTTAATTCGAGTTATAATTTTATTACAAAGATTAGGTTTAAAATATAATATTATTTGAATTACAATTTCATTAATTGGTGGATTTTATATTAGATTAAAATGTTTTTGTCAAGTTGATATAAAATCTTTAATTGCTTATTCTTCAGTAGCTCATATGAGAATAGTAATTGGGGGTATTATAACTATGAATTATTGAGGTTTTATTGGGTCTTATATTTTAATGATTGGGCATGGTTTATGTTCATCTGGAATATTTTGTTTAGCAAATATTAATTATGAACGTTTACATAGACGAAGATTATTTATTAATAAGGGAATAATAATATTTATACCTTCTATAAGTTTATGGTGATTTTTAATTATATCTTCAAATATAGCAGCTCCTCCATCTTTAAATTTAATAGGTGAAATTAGATTAATTAATAGAATAATAAGATGGTCTTGAATTTCTATATTTATATTAATATTAATTTCATTTTTTAGTGCTGGTTATAGATTATATTTATATTCTTATGTTCAACATGGTAAATATTATTTAGGAATTTATAGATTTTATACTGGTGTTTCTCGAGAATATTTATTATTAATATTACATTGATTTCCTTTAAATATTTTAATTTTAAAAATTGATTATGTAATAATTTATTTTTAATTTTGGATAAATAATTTAAATAATTTAATTAAAATATTGATTTGTGGTATCAAAAATATGATGAATGTCATTTTAAATTATTAATAAAAATTCAATTTGTTTTATTAGATTTTTTTTTTTATTTAGTATAAGAATAATAAATTTTTTTATAATGATTTATTTTATTATAAATAATATAGTAATTTTTTTAGAGTGAGAGTTAATTTCATTTAGATCAATAAGTATTGTTTTTAGAATTTTATTAGATTGAATATCATTATTATTTATAATATTTGTAATGTTAATTTCTTCTGTAGTAATTTATTATAGAAAAAGATATATATCTTCAGAGTTAAATTTAAATCGTTTTATTATTTTAGTTTTATTATTTGTATTTTCAATGATTTTATTAATTATTAGTCCTAATATTATTAGAATTTTATTAGGATGAGATGGATTAGGTTTAGTTTCTTATTGTTTAGTTATTTATTATCAAAATATTAAATCTTATAATGCAGGTATATTGACAGCTTTATCTAATCGAGTTGGTGATGTATTTATTTTAATAGTTATTTCTTGAATAATAAATTATGGTAGTTGAAATTATTATTTTTATTTAAATTTTATAAAAAATGATTTTTGTATATTTATAGTTAGTAGAATGATTATTATTGCCGCTATAACTAAAAGAGCTCAAATTCCTTTTAGATCTTGATTACCTGCGGCTATAGCAGCCCCTACTCCAGTTTCAGCGTTAGTTCATTCTTCTACTTTAGTTACTGCTGGAGTTTATTTATTAATTCGATTTAATAGTCTATTAGTTGATACATTATTTATGAAATTATTAATATTATTATCTGGATTAACAATATTTATAGCAGGAATTTCTGCTAATTATGAATTTGATTTAAAAAAAATTATTGCCTTATCTACTTTAAGTCAATTAGGTTTAATAATGAGAATTTTAAGAATAGGATTACCTGATTTAGCTTTTTTTCATTTATTAACTCATGCTATGTTTAAAGCTTTATTATTTATATGTGCTGGAGTTATTATTCATATAATATTAGATATTCAAGATATTCGTTTTATAGGTGGAATTGGTAATTATATTCCTTTAACATCTTTATGCATAAATATTTCTAATATAGCATTATGTGGAATTCCATTTTTAGCTGGATTTTATTCTAAGGATTTGATTTTAGAGATGGTTAGTTTGAGAAATTTAAATTTTTTTATTTTTTTATTATATTATTTATCTACAGGATTAACAATATTTTATAGTTTTCGTTTAATTATATATTTAATAATTAATAGTTTCAATTTATTAAGTTTTTATAATTTATATGATGAAGATTTTACTATATTAAAAAGAATGTTTATTTTATTATTTATAAGAGTAATTAGAGGGAGATTTTTAATGTGGATAGTATTTCCCTATCCTTATATAATTTATTTACCTTTTAATTTAAAAATAATAGTTATTTATGTTAGAATTTTAGGCTTATTTATAGGGTATTTAATTAGAAATATAAATTTATATTCATTAAATAAATTTTTAAAAATATATGAAATTAGAAGTTTTTTATGTATGATGTGATTTATACCGAATTTATCAACTTATGGGTTAAATTATTATTTTTTAAATTTAGGTCAAGTTTTTATAAAAAATATTGATATAGGATGAAGAGAATTATATAGAGGCCAAGGAATATTTATTATTTTAAAGAAATATTCAATTTTTTATAATTTTTTTCAAATAAATAATTATAAAATTTATTTATTTAGATTTATTTTATGAATAATAATTTTTTTTATTATAATATTGATATATTATTTAAATAGCTTATAAATTAGAGTATAATATTGAAGATATTAGGGAGATTAATTTGAAATCTTTAAATATTTATAAAAAAAAATTTTTTTTATTTTACAATGAAAATGTAATGTTTTATAATAAACTATATAAATATATATATATATATATATATATATATATATATATATATATATATATATATATATAAGAAATATTAATGGAATTAAACCACTAAAAATTAAGTTAGCAGCTTAATTTTAAACTTTATATTTCTATTATTTATTTATTTAATTGGAATTAATATTCAATTTTATCATTAACAGTGATATACCTCTATTTTGGTTTCAATTAATTGTGTTAATTTATTAAATAAGGAGTAATTTTACTCTATCTTTTAAGTCGAAATTAAATGCAAAAAAATTGCTTCTTATTTAAGATAAATTGATATTCAATATTTTTTGATTGCAAATCAAAAGTTTTTTTTAAACTATAATCCTAATTGAATTTAATTAATTAATTCAATTAAGTATATTTTGATTTCATTCATGAAATAAACCTAATAATAAAATTAAAATAAAAAAAAATCTAATTTTAGTTCAAATAATAAAATTTGTTAGTTTAAATAAATTAATAATTGGAAAAATTAATGCAATTTCTACATCAAAAATTAAAAAAATTACTGTAATTAAAAAAAAATGCAAAGAAAAAGGAATTCGAGCTGAAGATTTAGGGTCAAATCCACATTCAAATGGAGAAGATTTTTCTCGATCAGAAAAAGATTTTTTTGATAAGATAATTGATAAAAATATTATAATATTAGAAATAAATATAATAATAATTGATATATATATAATTAATAAAATTATTTATATTAAAATTATTAAACTTTTTGATTGGAAGTCAAATATACTAAATATATTATATAAATAATTAATTTCCTCATCAATAGATAGAAATATAAAGAAATAGTCATACTACATCTACGAAATGTCAATATCAAGCTGCAGCTTCAAACCCAAAATGATGATTATTTGAAAAATGATTATTAATATGACGAATTAAACAAATTAATAAAAAAATTGTGCCAATTATAACATGTAATCCATGAAATCCAGTTGCTATAAAAAAAGTTGACCCATAAATACTATCTGCAATAGTAAAAGGTGCTTCTAAATATTCATAAGCTTGAAGAATAGTAAAATAAATTCCTAAAATAATAGTTAAAAATAATCCTTGTGTTGTTTGTGAGTAATTATTTTCTATTAATGCATGATGAGCTCATGTAACTGTAATTCCTGATGAAATTAAAATGATTGTATTTAATAAAGGAATTTGGAAAGGATTAAATGATAAAATTCTTAATGGGGGCCATATAGCTCCAATTTCAATATTAGGTGAGAGTCTTCTATGGAAAAAAGCTCAAAAAAAAGAAATAAAAAAAAAAATTTCTGAAATAATAAATAAAATTATTCCTCAACGTAGTCCTTTAGTCACTAAAATAGTATGTTTACCTTGAAGTGTTCCTTCTCGACATACATCTCGTCATCATTGATATATTGTTAAAATGATAATTAAATATCCAATAATTAATAAATTTATGTTAAAGTTGTGGAATCATTTTACTATTCCTGTTACTAATGTTAATACTCCAATTGCTCCTGTTAAAGGTCAAGGTCTATAATCAACTAAATGATAAGGATGATTAAAATTGTTTTTCATTAGTATATTTAATTTACTTCTCTAGAATATAAAGTACTTAAGATGGCAATTACATAAGATTGAATAACCGCAACTGCTGATTCTAAAATTAATAATAAAATTTGAATAATAATTAATAAAATTACAAAATAAAATGGTAATTTAGATCCAGTACCTCTAAGTAAAGTTATAAGTAAATGTCCTGCAATTATATTAGCTGTTAATCGTACAGCCAAAGTTCCTGGACGAATAATATTTCTAATAGTTTCAATTAATACTATAAATGGTATTAAAATACTAGGAGTTCCTTGAGGAATTATATGAATAAATATATGTTGAGTGTTATTAATTCATCCATAAAATATAAAACTTAATCATAATGGTAAAGAAATTGATAATGATAAAGTTAAGTGACTAGTACTAGTAAAAATATAAGGAAATAATCCTAAAAAATTATTAAATAAAATAAATGTAAATATTGAAATAAAAATGAAAGTTGATCCATAGGAATTTTCTCTTAATAGTGTTTTAAATTCTTTATGAAGTTTATTTAAAATAAAATTTCAAAAAAAAAAATGACGATTGGGAAGTAATCAAAATGAGTAAGGAATAAATATTAGTCCAATAAAAGTTCTAATTCAATTAAAAGGTAATAATAATAAATTAGTAGATGGATCAAAAATTGAAAATAAATTAGTTATCATTTTCAAAATAAATTATTTTTTTTTAATAAAAAAATATTATTATTATTTTTATTATTTTTAATATTATAGATATAATAATTTATAATATTAAAAATAATAAAAATAATAATAAAAAAAAAAAAAGATATAATTCAATTAATAGGCATTATTTGAGGTATAAAAGAATATTATTTAATATAATAATTTAAATTTGACATATTTATGTTATAATTTTAACTAATTCTTTATTTCATTAGAAGTAATTGCTAATTTACTATTTAATGGTTTAAGAGACCAGTACTTGCTTTCAGTCATCTAATGAAGAATAATTATTAATTCAATTAATAAAATTTTTAATTGAAATTCTTTCAATTACAATTGGTATAAATCTATGATTTGCTCCGCAAATTTCTGAACATTGGCCAAAAAAAATTCCTGGACGATTAATAAAAAAATTTGTTTGATTTAATCGTCCAGGATTAGCATCTACTTTTACCCCTAAAGAAGGAATAGTTCAAGAATGAATTACGTCAGTAGCAGTCACTAAAATTCGAATTTGATTATTTATTGGTAAAATAATTCGATTGTCAACATCTAATAAGCGAAAATTATTATTATTTATTTCATTAATTGGAGTTATATAAGAATCAAATTCAATGTTATTAAAATCTGAATATTCATAGCTTCAATATCATTGATGTCCAATAGATTTTAAAGTAATTAAGGGATTATTAAGTTCATCTAAAAGATATAATAAACGTAAAGAAGGTAATGCAATAAAAATTAAAGTTATAGCAGGTAAAATTGTTCAAATTAATTCAATTATTTGCCCTTCTAATAAAAATCGATTAATATATTTATTAAAAAATAAACTTAATATTAAATATCCTACTAAAACAGTAATTATAATAAGAATTACTAAAGTATGATCATGAAAAAAAATAATTTGTTCTATTAATGGTGATGCTCCATTTTGAAAGTTAAAATTTGATCATGTTGCCATTTCTAAAAAAAGGATAATCCTTTATAAATGGGGTTTAAATCCATTACATATAATCTGCCATATTAGAAGTTTCTTAAAATTGGTAATTCATTATATGAATGTTCTGCGGGAGGTAAATTTTGATATCATTCAATAGAAGATGATAGGTTTAATGAAAATAAAATTATTCGTTGATTAATTATTGATTCTCAAATAATAATTAAAATTAATATTACTGCTAATAAAGAAATATAGGACCCTAAGGAGGAAATAATATTTCAAGAAATATAAGAATCTGGGTAATCAGAGTAACGACGAGGTATACCAGCTAATCCTAAAAAATGTTGGGGGAAAAAAGTTAAATTAACTCCAATAAATATTGTAAAAAATTGAATTTTTAAAAAAAAAGGATTTAAAGTTAATCCTGTAAATAGGGGGTATCAATGAATAAATCCTCCTATAATTGCAAAAACTGCTCCTATTGAAAGTACATAATGAAAATGAGCTACAACATAATAAGTATCATGTAAAGCTACATCAATTGATGAGTTAGCTAGAATTACTCCAGTTAGTCCCCCTACAGTAAATAAAAATACAAATCCTAATCTTCATAAAATTGAAGGACTATAATTAATTTGAGTTCCATGAAAAGTTGCTAATCAACTAAAAATTTTAATTCCAGTTGGTACAGCAATAATTATAGTTGCAGATGTAAAATAAGCTCGTGTATCAATATCTATTCCTACAGTAAATATATGATGAGCTCAAACGACAAATCCTAATAATCCAATTGCTATTATGGCATAAATTATTCCTAAAGATCCAAAAGTTTCTTTTTTCCCTCTTTCTTGAGAAATAATATGGGAAATTATACCAAATCCTGGTAAAATTAAAATATAAACTTCAGGATGACCGAAAAATCAAAATAAATGTTGATAAAGAATAGGATCTCCTCCTCCTGCAGGGTCAAAAAATGAAGTATTTAAATTACGATCAGTTAAAAGTATAGTAATAGCACCTGCTAAAACTGGTAAAGAAAGAAGTAATAATAATGCTGTAATACCTACAGCTCAAATGAATAAAGGTATTTGATCAAAGTTTATTCCATTAATTCGTATATTAATAATTGTTGTAATAAAATTAATAGCTCCAAGAATTGATGAAATTCCAGCTAAATGTAATGAAAAAATGGCAAGATCTACAGAACTTCCTCTGTGAGCTACATTAGATGAAAGTGGGGGGTATACTGTTCATCCGGTTCCAGCTCCATTTTCTACAATTCTACTAGAAATTAATAAAGTTAATGATGGGGGAAGTAATCAAAATCTTATATTATTTATTCGTGGGAAAGCTATATCTGGGGCTCCTAATATTAATGGAACTAATCAATTTCCAAATCCTCCAATTATAATAGGTATTACCATAAAAAAAATTATAATAAATGCATGAGCTGTAACAATAGTGTTATAAATTTGATCATCACCAATTAATGAACCAGGATTTCCTAATTCAGCTCGAATTAATAATCTTAAAGAAGTACCTACTATTCCTGCTCAAATTCCAAAAATAAAATATAATGTTCCAATATCTTTATGATTTGTTGAATAAATTCATTTTCG